TAAGATATCCGCGATTTCTTTCGATTTGTAATCCAATACACAAATCAATTGGTTCGGTCAAGCTAGCTATATGTTGTGTATTATCAACGATTTCTACATAAGGTGGTAAGATAATATCTTGAGCAGTTACATATCCTGGACCTCTGACACAAATAGACGCGCCACAAGTTCCATATAGATTACTTCTAAATACAATTTCTTTTAAATTCATTAAAATTTCATGGACCGATTCTTGAATACCCGCTATGGTAGAATATTCATGTGGGACGTTCTCAGATTTTACACGTGTGATACATGTTCCTTCTATTTCTCCAAGTAAAGTTCTTCGCATCGCAATGCCTATTGTGTCGGCTTGACCTTTCATAAGTGGAGACAGAATAAAACGTCCATAATAAAGACGTTTACTGTCTTCTCTTGATTCAACACACTTCCACTGTAGTGTCCGAGTCGATACTGTTACTTTCTCTCGAATCATAGTATAGTAATATTATTTTATTTGATTGAATCATTTATTTCTCTTGTTTCTCTTGAAATTTCTTCAATGTTTATTTCTACACACGTCTTTTTTTCGGGGGTCGGCAACCATTATGTGGCATAGGGGTTACATCCCGCACGAAAGCTAATAGTATACCACTTCTACGAATAGCTCGTAATGCTGCGTCTCTGCCGCGACCGGGACCTTGTATCATGACGTCTGCTCGTTGCATACCTTGATCTACTACTGTACGAATAGCATTTGCTGCTGCAGTTTGAGCGGCAAAGGGTGTCCCTTTTCTCGGACCCTTGAATCCACAAGTACCCGCCGAGGACCAAGAAACCACCCGACCCCGTACATCTGTAACCGTGACAATGGTATTATTGAAACTTGCTTGAACATGAATAACCCCCCTTGGTATTCTACGTGCACTCTTACGTGAACCAATACGTCCATTTCTACGTGAACCAATTCTCGGTATAGCTTTTGCCATATTTTATCATCTCATAAATATGAGTCAGAGATATATGGATATATCCATTTCATGTCAAAACAGATTCCTTATTTTTACATCGAGTCCTTTAGTGTGTCTGATTATCCTTGTCTTTGTTTATGTCTCGGGTTGGAACAAATTACTATAATGCGCCCCCGCCTACGGATTAGGAGACATTTTTCACAAATTTTACGAACAGAAGCTCTTATTTTCATATTTGTCATTCCTTAATCTTAATTCTGAATCTACTTCTTGGAAGAAAATAAGTTTCTTGAAATTTTGCATCTCGAATCATATTGAATAAAAACCACCTAATCCTTACAATCCTTCTTGCGGAGTCGATAAATTATACGTCCTCTGGTTGAATCATAACGACTTACTTCAATTTTGACTCTATCTCCTGGCAGTATCCGTATAAAACTACGCCGGATCTTTCCTGAAATATAACCCAGAATCAGATCTTCATTATCTAAGCGAACCCGGAACATACCATTGGGAAGCGATTCAGTAATTAAACCTTCATGAATCCATTTTTGTTCTTGCATTCTAGGTAAAACCTCCTTGAAGTATCAACTAATAGAGGAGAACGATATTAGACAACTCGCCCCTTTTCGTTTTTTTAGAAATAGGAATAAGTTTCGGATCCAATTTGGATATTAAAAGGATTACCATATATAACACAAAATTTCTCCGCCGATTCCTTCGAGTCGAGCCTCTCGATCTGTCATTATACCTCGAGAAGTAGAAAGAATTACAATCCCCATCCCACCTAAAATTCTAGGAATTAGTTGAGAGTTAGAATAGATTCGTAGACCGGGTCGACTGATTCGTTTTAAATTTAAAAAATTTCTATAGGGTCTTTTCCTATTCCTTCTATGCCGCAGGTTTAAAACCAAAAAAGATTTGTTTTTTTCTCGATGTTTTCTAACGTTTTCAATAAAACCTTCTCGGAAAAGTATTTTAACAATATTTTCGGTAATATTAGTAGATGCGATGCGAACCACTCTTTTTCTATCCATATCAGCATTTCGTATAGAGGTTATTATCTCAGCAATAGTGTCCCTACTCATGGTGAACTAAAATGATGGGTGCCCCCAAATTTGATATAATCAACATGTTTTTCTTTTTTTTTTTTTTACTTATTTGTTTTATGAATATGAATTAATATTAAAGGTATATGCGTGAGACACAATCTACTAATTAATCTAGTTCTTAATCTATTTCTTTCAAATACCCCACTATAAACATATCAGTGATCTCATTTTATAATATCTCGGGAGCTAATGAAACGATTTTAGTAAAATGGAATTGTCTCAATTCCCGGGGGATCGCACCAAAAATTCGAGTTCCTTTTGGATTTCCTTCTTGATCAATCACAACTGCAGCATTGTCATCATATCGTATTATCATACCGCTGTCACGTTTAAGTTCTTTACAGGTACGAACAATTACAGCTCTGACTACTTCTGATTTTTCTAGGGGCATATTTGGTACTGCTTCTTTGATCACAGCAACAATAACGTCACCAATATGAGCATATCGACGGTTGCTGGCTCCTATGATTCGAATACACATCAATTCTCGAGCCCCGCTGTTATCTGCTACATTTAAATGGGTCTGAGGTTGAATCATATCAATTTTTTAGTCTATTCTTCCAATGCAAAGGATGAAGAAAAAAAGGAATATTTTTTGTCCAAAAAAAGAAACTTTCATCCCTAAGATTCATTTCTTTTGGTTCTACATTTTTATCCCGAAATAATGAATTGAGTTCGTATAGGCATTTTGGATGCTGCTGTTGAAATAGCCCTTCTAGCTATATTTTGGGTTACTCCACCCATTTCGTATAGTATTCGACCTGGTTTAACAACAGCTACCCAATATTCAGGGGATCCCTTTCCCGAACCCATACGTGTTTCAGCGGGTCTTACTGTAACCGGTTTGTCTGGAAATATACGGACCCATATTTTTCCACCACGGCGTGCATTTCGTGTCATTGCTCGTCGACCTGCTTCGATTTGTCTAGATGTGATCCAAGCAGGTTCAAGTGCCTGAAGAGCATATTTACCGAAACAAATATGATTACCTCGATAAGATATTCCCTTCATTCTTCCTCTATGTTGTTTACGGAATCTAGTTCTTTTGGGGTTATAGTTGATGGTTGTTTCACAATTCCATCTCTACTACAGAACCGGACGTGAGAGTTTCTTCTCATCCAGCTCCTCACGAAAAAAGGATTAAAAACATTTAATTGAAATGATTAACATTTATGTAAAAAATAGTTTTTTTTTCGAACGTTCTAAAAAATCTTTATTTTGTTTTGTCCTTTATCCAAGTTTAGCAACTAAAAAAAAGTTTTCGCGGGCGAATATTTACTCTTTCAATCTCTATTTCATTTGTAGGGCTCGTTCGTAACTTCTCCCAATAGATGAATTGATCTCCGGTTCATTTCGCCATCCCGACTAGTGAATCATTAAGATTCATTTTTTCAATAAAATCTTTTGCATGCACAGGTTCCATCGTTCCCATCGCTTCGTACTTAATGGTTAGGTCCGAATTCTACAATGGAGCTCATAATCCAATTTGTTCCTGAGTCAATCTTCTTAGTCTTTATTGGCTCCAAGCTCTTTATTTTTTTCTTGATTCATTGAATATTTAATTATGGATGAATCAATTAGTATTGATGCTTTATTACACTGTCTTTTATGAGATGACTCATAGACCTTACATATTGGAATTCTATATCATTGATATTCTTTTTCTCTCTTTCTCTCATCCTTCCATTTATCCACACCTTTACTTCTTGCATTTTGTTTTACAACTTCTAATTCAAGTTTATGCAAAAAAAAATGCAGTTGCTACAAAGATATGACGGATTTATCATATCTTGACTGGTTCTTTAGATCCAGATAATACGAAGTGATGAGTTGGTTATTAGTTCATACTATGGGGCTGGTCCTTTTTTAATCCTAACCCTAAAAAACCAACGAGTCACACACTAAGCATAGCAATTATATCAAATGGTCAATTGAATTTTTATTCAACCCTATAGAATTAAGAATTCGAATTGCTCATTTCGATTTACCAGAAAAAGAATGAACGAGTTTCTCTTTTTTTGTTCTATCAATGGATAAAAGGGAAAGACAAGTAAAGGTTTCTTATTCTTCGTCTATAAATATCCAAATTTTGATACCCAATACCCCATAGATAGTTCGAACTGTATAGGAACAATAATCCATTTTAGCTCGAATGGTTTGTAGGGGAACCCTACCTTCTCTGATCCATTCGACACGTGCAATTTCTTTTCCGTCGATACGTCCTGCAATTTGTACTTGAATCCCTTTTGTATCTGCTTGTTCAGTTAATTCAATAGCTTTTTTCATTGCTTTTCGAAATGAAACTCTATTCTTTAATTGTCCGGCTATAAATTCTGCAAGAATATTAGGGTTTCCATAAGGTTTTGCAATTCTTGTGATAGCAATGTTAAGTTTTTGGTTCACATAATTGAATTCTTTTTCTAGATTAATCTGTAATTCTTGGATTCCTCGCGGTCTATTTTCTATTAATAACTTTGGGAATCCCATAAAGATTATGACCTGGATCAAATCAATTCTTTTTTGAATTTCTATACGTGCAATTCCCTCGGCGCCGGAGGATCTTCTCATATTCTTTTTTATATAATTTTTGATAAAATCTCTTATTTTTTGATCTTCTTGTAAACCCTCCGAATAATTTTTTGGTTGTGCAAACCAAAGGGAATGATGACCTTGGGTTGTACCAAGTCTGAAACCGAGTGGATTTATTTTTTGTCCCATACTCCCCCAATACTATACATATCAGGATATACGGTAGTTGTATACTTATTTTTCCATCTAGGTTTTTTTAACGAATATATCTGTTCATATTCATCATATTCATCATGTAAAGATATATCTTTCACTCCAATAGTTATATGACAGGTAGGTCTTTTTATCGGATAACTACGTCCTCGAGCTCTAGGTTTTAATTTCTTCACGGTAGTACCCTCGTTAACTT